TACAAAATAAAAGATTATTTCGTTTCCGATAGTCATTTATTTGAATCAGTGGATAGGAGTATACTCTGGATCGGAATCGTGGGGAGTACTGCTTAATCATTTCTACTAACTTAAAGCCCCAATTAGTATTCTTGTTATATTATGTGTAAATGTCCTTTGGGGTAAATTACACAATTTCTATTACTAATCCTTTGCGTACTTTGGCGTTTCTAACCGTCCACTCATTTTTGCTAAAAACCCCGCTTTATGGTAATACATACAAACGCTAGTGAAAACGAAATAGGTTGATTTTTTGAACCCGCTTCAAGCTAGGATGACATGACTAATCAACCAATCTTGGGGTAAACGGTCTCTTCTTCTGTTTATTTATGTTCAACTCTTTAATTCTTCTTATACATTGAAGACGAGACTCAATAATTTGACTGCGAATCTATATATTATATAGCTATAGCTGTTTTTTTTTTCACTCATATAACTATCTAATTGAATTCATTAATCCGAATAATTAATAAAAAAATGAAGATATGTATGCAATTTATTCCCCTTCAAAGAAAAGAATAAGGAAAAGTTTATGTTTCAACGAATCGCACGTAGAGATATTGATAATACACATAGAGTTAATGGTATTTCATAACTAATCGATTGAGCAGCAGCTCGTAGACCACCTAAAAAGGAATATTTATTATTTGAACCATATCCTGACATAAGAAGTCCAATGGGAGCAATACTTGAAACCGCAATCCATAAAAAAACTCCGATATTGAGATCGGTTAAAACAAGACGATAGTCAAAAGGAATTACTAAATAACTTAGCAGAATGGATATGACTGCTATGGATGGTCCGATACTAAATAAACTAGTATCTCCTCTAGATGGAAGAAGATTCTCTTTGAAAAGTAGTTTTGTCCCATCTGCTAGAGCTTGAAGAACTCCTAAAGGACCGGCATATTCAGGTCCAATACGTTGTTGTAGCCCTGCGGATATTTCTCTTTCTAACCATACAATTACTAATACGCCTATTGTAATTCCCAATACAAGAGTCAAAATAGGGACAAGCGCCCATATAATTCCATAGACCCCTTTTAAAGATTCCACTTTGTAAAAAGAATTGATATCTTGTATTTCCGTTGTATCAATTATCATTTCAACGATCAACTTCTCCCATAATGATATCTATGCTACCTAGTATTGTCATAATATCAGCCAATTTCATTCTTTTAACTAACTGAGGAAGAATTTGCAAATTGATAAAACCCGGCGGGCGAATTTTCCATCTCCAAGGAAAACCACTCTGATCCCCTATCAGAAAAATTCCCAATTCACCCTTTGGGGCTTCGACTCTTACATAAAGTTCTTGTTTCGGCAATTCAAAAATAGGAGAAGGTTTTTTACTAATGAATCGATATTCAAAATCATGCCATTCTGGATACCTTTCTCTATCAAAGTATCGAAGTTCTAAATTCTCATAGGGCCCCCCCGGAATTCCTTCTAGAGCCTGTTGAATAATTTTTATGGATTCTGTCATTTCACCAATTCGGACTAAATAACGAGCTAATGAATCCCCTTCTTTTTGCCATTGGACTTCCCAATCCAATTCGTCGTAACACTCATAATGATCAACTTTACGAAGATCCCATTGTATTCCGGAAGCTCGCAACATTGGTCCTGATAAACCCCAATTTATTACTTCGTCTCTACCAATAATGCCTACACCTTCAACGCGTTCTAAAAAAATTGGATTTCGTGTAATAAGTTTTTGATATTCAGTAACTCCTGTTAAAAAATAATCGCAGAAATCCAAACATTTATCTATCCACCCATGAGGTAGATCAGCCGCTACTCCTCCGATACGAAAATAATTATGCATCATTCTCATACCAGTGGAAGCTTCGAATAAATCATATATAAATTCTCTTTCTCGGAAAATATAGAAGAAAGGAGTTTGTGCACCAATATCTGCCATAAAAGGGCCGAGCCATAACAGATGAGAAGCTATACGACTCAATTCCAACATAATTACTCTGATATAACTGGCTCTTTTAGGTACTTGAATATTTCCTAACTGTTCTGGCCCATTTACAGTTATTGCTTCTGTGAACATAGTAGCTAAATAATCCCAACGAGTTACATAAGGAAGATATTGTATAATTGTTCGGTTTTCCGCAATTTTTTCCATCCCCCTGTGTAAATAACCCAATATTGGTTCACAGTCAATAACATTTTCACTGTCCAGAGTAACGATGAGTCGAAGAACACCATGCATTGACGGGTGGTGGGGGCCCATATTAACTATCATGAGATCTTTTCTTGTAGCTGGTATATTCATAAGTTTTTCCTCGATTCATTCTTCCATGAATTGCGTAAAACGAAAAAAAATTCATCAAAATTCAAGATCTAATAAATCAAATAATTCAAAATGACTTTTCAAATTAATGAATTTTTGATTCCCGAATACCCAATTGATTAATTAAGTATTTATAACGTACTCTATTTTTCTTTGACAAATAAGACAGCAACCGTTGACGTTTTCCCAGAATTTGACGTAGACCCCTTTGAGATAAATAGTCTTTTCTGTGCAATTCTAAATGTGAAGTAAGTCTTCTTATTTTATTGGTGAAACTCAATATTTGGAATTCAATGGATCCCCTGTTTTCTTCTTTTTCTTTTTCCGAAAAAACGGAAATGAATGCATTTTTTATCATAAAAATTAATTGTCCCTTTCTCTTTTTTTTTTTAGATATTTTTATCGATATATTTCTTGATCAGTAATAATAATGCCACTCATTTTAATTTGATATACACAAGATTCTTAATTTCATTAATAATTTTTTATTTTTGTAAAATGACTTACTTTAGTAATCAATAATCAATATAATTTTTATAATGAATTGGATTCGAATTGGATTTGAATCGTATATCGTATACAAAAGTATGGTCTATTTCTGTATTCACAAAAAATAAAAAAAATTAGATCTTAAAATAAATAAGAAGATCTTATTGATTCATTTTTAGATCGAATTAATAATATAATAAATACAATGACTCATTAAATTAGTAAGTATTGTGTATCAGAATGAAATGTAAATGTAAGATAATGGGTATGTTTATTTCTTTGTCTTCATATACTTGACATGGTACGGGAATATAGTAAAAATGTATCATTAATAAATTTGCAATCGCGGATACATATGAATTCTGGTCATACTAAAACGACTACCATTATTGGTATCAAACCAATAGCGATTCAGACAAGCTAAATCTTCTAATCGATAATTGGACCAAAGAAAGAACTTTAATTTAATTAGTTTCTTTTTATCGTTATCCAAAATTTTTTTTTTATTCAACATGCAATTTTTTATCCTATTTCCATTGAAAAATACTGTATTTCTATAGATACTGTTTATATCCCTAGAATTGAAAAAAAATAGAATTCTCAATTCTCTACGACGCTTTGGGGATAAAATATTTTCAAGAACAAGCAAATCATAATGATTTTTGTCTATATTTCCAGTCATTTTTTGATGTATTGCAATGGATTCATAAAAATTTTTCTTATTCTTGTTAGCGTAGCCATAACTTTTTTCTAGGTATCTTTGATTAATTTGGTGATTATTTGTATGAACCAATGAAATACCTATGGTTTGATATATATCAAATTGTCCATCATTTTTTACAGACAGACGAACTGGTTCGATAATAAATGTTCCCCTTTTTATCAATTTTTGAAGAGTTAAATCCTTCTGGATCATCATACTATCCAGATTCATTTCGTTTCTTTGAATAGCGGATATAGCAATCTCTTTTGGACTGTCCAGTCTAAGGAGGAGGCAATATACTTTGATGTTATTGAATATTCTTTGATTTAAAGTTAAAGAATCATTCCATCTCCATTGAAAACGCAAATACTTTTTTAAGAAAAACGCAAACTCTGCTTCTAGGTTATTCTTGTATTGCTTTTTGTTTCTACGTTTTTTCATGTCTGATCCCGTAAAACTTTGTTCACCATCTTTTTTGTGGTTTGAGAGAGCGGATTTCATATAGGATGGGTCGACTAATTTTTTTTCTCCTTGTTTTTTTTCTCCTTGATTTCGATTTTCTAATTTAAGAGTTTTTTTTTTCGAAAAAAAAAAAAGAGATATCTTTTTTTTTTCAGCGGTGCTTTTATGTTTATTAATATTTTGGTTTACATTAAAATTGAAAAGAAGTAATTTGATTGGTATGGCCCAGGGTTTAATCTTATATGTATTATAAAATATCTCAAATTCTGGGAATAACAAAAATGCTATGGAGCGACTTAGTATTTTATCATTCATTCCCATCCAATTCCAATGAGCAAGAGACTTTTTTTTATTGAATGGGTGAATCTTTTGATGAATCGTGAGAGAAAAAAGACCTTTTTTTTTTTTATAAAATTTATCAATTATTTGATAATTATTAACACTAATCTTAGTATTTTTATTCCTCTTAGTGATGGTATCAATATTAATGCAATCCTTAATATCAATCTTATTTTTAACACAAAAATTTAGAATTTTCCAATAAAAATATTTTCTATCCGGACTTTTTTCTATATCTATACTATTCTTTTCTACTTGATAATTTTTGATAAGGATATCTTCTATCATATCAAATAGTTTACGTTTAGGCGTATTGTTATTGTAAGTATAAGAAATCTTTTTGTTCTTATTTACTTGTAATGGCAATCCATAAATATATGAGTTTTTTTCATCTTCATAATTAATAGATTTATACGATAAAAGATCATATTGATATTGTTTTTTTAATTTTTTTTTTGTTTTTAGTAATGAATCTATTTCAAAATCATTTTGTTTTTCATAATGAATGAATTGGTTTTTTTCATATGAATCACATTTGTCTAAATCTTTATTTTTAGCCATACGATATTGATATTGATTGACTCTATTTCGCCATTTTTGTGATATTAATCTAGACCATCTAATCTGAGATAAATCATATTGAGAATGATCCTTTAGCCAGTTTTTCCATTCATTAATTATAATTAAAGAATTTCGAAGGTTCTTATGTTGTCTTAATTCGGAATCAAACATTCTTTGCGTTCCAACAAAATACTCTTTAATTTTATTCTTAAGAATAAAAGATGTTCCGTAATAGTTAAAGACAGATCTTAACTTATATAAATTACTGACTTGGATTTGTGATAATTTGTAGAATACATATGCTTGTGACAAGTAAGATAAATCCCCCCAAATATGTGAATTTTTATTATTATTAATAAGATTAATAAGAAAAAGTGACTTTTTTATAGTCAAAGTAAAGTGAATTATACTTTGATTTGTTTTATCAATTCTTTCTTGATTTGCTTCATTATTGTAAATATATTTATTAAGATTTTGGTTTTTTAATTTACGAAAAATGATTCTAAATATAATAATGAGACATAGAAAGATATATATGGATAGTTTTTCAATAAAAAATTTAAAAAAAAAATGTAATTTACGAAGTAATTGAAGATTTTTTCTTTTGAATATCCGCCAAATGTTTTTTGGTGATTCTAATCTTTTATCTTCATAACTTATTTTGGTCGGGCTAATATTTATCTCTCGAATTAGAAACTCTATTTGCTTATCTTTTTTCATTTTTTCTATTTCAGTTATGATTGTGTTTGTTCTATTAGTTAGATTTTTAATTTTTTTTTCTGTCAATGAGTAAGTTGCACAATCCATAAATGGAATTTGAATAGACGATTCGGAAATAATTTGATTATGGATTATCGAATTTCTTTCTTTTTTAGGTTTACTCAATTCATATCTTTCTATTTTATTCAATCCAAATGATATAATTTGGTTTCTTTTTGAGAGTTCTTTGATTCTTTTTTTTAGAAAGAAAATGTTTTTGATAACCCATTTTTTTGTTTCTTTTGATATATTTAGAAAAAATTTTGTTCTTTTTTTTAAAACTCTTAGAACTAAAAAACATTTTTTTTGCAATTTTAATTTTATTTTTTTTAATTTTTTGAAAATGGGTTCAAAAAATGAAATTGGTTTTCGGGGAGAACCAAAAGGTAATTTAGTTTCCATTCCCCAAACTGTTAAAAAACAAAAATCATTTTTTTGTTTTTTCCCTTTCTTTTGAATTGGATCTTTATTAGGGAATCGTAACTTAGATCTGTGCCAAGGTTTCAGACGAAAAGGAAATAGAATCTTTATCTGAATACCGTCCGTTAACCAGTTTTTCGGAAATTCGTCTTCTGATAATTGAACGCCATTATAGGTGCATTTAATATAAATTTCTTTAGTCCAATCCTTGAAATCCTCAGACCATTCGGGAAATTGAAATAATAGTATACGAACAAGATTTTTAGATATTATTAATGAAGGTAATATAATATATTTTCTAAGAATTGATTGGATTACTAATGCAAAACCTCTTATTACTTGAGCAAATATAATGTTATCCCAAAGTTCCGCTATTTCTATACGAGTTTGCTTCTCTTTTTGGAATGGTTTTCTTTTGTACTCCTCTTCTTTCTCACTTTCTTTTGTTTTTTCCTTTGTATGATCCGAAATTCTTAATTTATTCTTTTTCCAAATCAAATTTATAAAAATAAAGATTATTTTCATTAGATCGGGGATATCAAAAGAAAAGAGGGGAGGTTTGTCTATTCTATCCAAAAAAAGGGGGGAATGCACACTTGCTTGAAACAGTTCCAAAATAATTATTTTACGCCTTTGAGCTCGTATAGAGCCTTTTATTATATCTCGACGAAAATCTGGTTGTTGTGAATAACGTATCAAAGCCAACTCTTCAGCTTGATCAGAATTATCAGTCTCTTTTTCATTTTCATTAGTATCAGGATCGGTATTCTCCGGACTCTTAGTAAAAATTACGACACGTTTGGCTTTTCGTGAACGAATTTGATAATCCGTTGCCCTATTTCCTTCAGTTGCTACTTCCTGTTGTTCCAATTCGTCGATTAATTTGTATGACCATTCGGGAACTTTTTTATTTATTTCTTTTATTCCAATATATTCTTTTCTAATTGTTTTATCCTTAGTATCAGTTATAACTGCATTGATTAAAAATTTAAAAATTTTTATTCGATCTTCTGAATTAATTCTTACTTGTTTGTTTTCCGGAAATAAAGAAAGTCCTTTCAAATTTAAATTTGATGTTGATTTTCCTCCAAACTTGCTAATTATGTTTAAGAAATAACTAATTTCTGTTGATAATGATTTTCGATCAAATAGAGTCAATTTATGATCAAATTTTGTGTAATTGGTAGTAAGAAGGATGCCATGAATCTTATTTATCCAAACTGTCTCTATGTAATGTTTTATAGTTAGAGAAGTTTTTATGATTGAGAGTAAAAATAATTTTTTTATTTGTCCACGAAAGGATCCGTTCAATAAAGAATCACATATTTTAGGTAAATATTCTTGTTTAGTCTCAATTTCATTATTACAATTACATAATCTAATTCTTTTTTCGATTATATCCATAGGAAGGAATCTATTATCT